GTATCGATATGGAAATATTTGGTACATGAATACATGTTCTGATCAATTTAGATCTATATAAATCTTATATAGATCTAAATTGGTCCTGTCTTGTGTTCTGGAATTTAAAAATATATTTAAATTTAATTTAAAACGGCTCGTATGTTGTGACTTGAAATAAGCCTTTCTTCGTAGAAGAAGGAAATATTAATTTCTCCCTATAACCCATCTATGAATGATAATATTTAATCAGTAATATCGACAAATTCTTGCAGAGCCAAAAGAAAATAAATATGAAAATTAAATAAAAAAAAGGATCTACTGACTGTTACAATTTCATCTTTATCGAGTTATCGAATTTTAATATCAGAATAGTGGATATAGTCATGATTCAATAGGTTAGGTCCACTTACTTTTTTTGTTGTTTTCTAATCTTTAGAATGGATTTGGTTGGAATAATGGAAAGGGATATTTATCGATTCAAGGAGACGACTCTTCATTATTCAATAGAATATTACATTAAATATAATATAATATTATTCATTATAATTATAATAATAAATAATAATTTCGAATAGCTAATATTAAATATAAAATAATAATAGGACAATTATTCCAAATTCATAATAATATATATTTATTATTATTAGAATCTAAATTTCAATTAGAATACAAATATAAAAAGAATAGAATAAATTAATAAATAAACAAATGTTCCACTTTATAACTATAATTACTATACTATTATTCATTATAATAATAACTTATTATCATTAAATAAATCATTAAATTATGAAATTGAATGATCAGGTTTGTTACTTTTTTAGTATTAGTAGAAATACCACCAATATCTCTATTCCCCCTTGAAATAAGAATACTTTGACTGGGATTTTATGAAAAAAGCCAAAGCCCCTTATCGGATTTGAACCGATGACTTACGCCTTACCATGGCGTTACTCTACCACTGAGTTAAAGGGGCCCATTTTTTTTTATTCAATTACTGAATAAGTCATTCGCCACTATGAGTCTAGTGCATATACTGATTATAATATAGATGGATGTACATTCTAATCTATAGATGTACATAGATATAGTTTAGTGCACATATATATCTTATGCACATGGTGGACCATTCAGGAACGAGAAATTCAATTTCTCTAGTGAGTATAGAGTAAACTAGTGATTATGGGTAAACTCAAAACGGTTTATTAAGATTGGATTTACTAAATAGCAACGCAAGAAATTTTTTCAAGACCGACCCTAATTGAATTGATCCACATCATAACGAAATTCATTTGATTGATACATAGACTTGCCAATTCAATATAGATCTAAGATATTTCCTCGAATCATTGATAAAAAGATTTTTTTTACTTGTTTCTCTAACTCAATTCTTAGAGAAAAACAATTTTCAATAACTTGTTGATCCCTATCCCTCTTCCCAGATTTCCAGATTTATCGTTTTTTTTTTGCATTTCCGAGCTTAGTGTAAGATAAAAATATGTCTATCTAATCTTAACAAAATGAATGAATCAATGAATGAAAGTGGAAGAAATGGAGTTTCATTACCCTTTCTGGTCTCGCGGACCAATCACTCCCCGAAAGGTCCTATACCTCGTATTATTTCTATTCGACCTATTTTTTTTTTTAATATTTACTTTTTAATAGAAATATCGATTTATAATGAATATCAATTTATTCGTATATTTATTTTAGTTCGTATATTTATTTTAGTTCTTATATTTATTTGACTCTTTATATTATCGAATCTAATTATTCTATGTATAATTAATTAGAAATAGAATTGGAATAATATTTCAAAGATTTTATGAAATGGTGATTCGAATGAATGATTCATGAATATAAATATGAATCAAAACAAAAGATTCTATGGAATCATGAAAGAGGGATCTTTCCCTCAGATTTAGTCATACCATTAGATTGACAATTTCAAAAAGCTGTTCATACTATGAACATAGTATGAGGGGGGTCGGGTAAGTATGCCCCCATCGTCTAGTGGTTCAGGACATCTCTCTTTCAAGGAGGCAACGGGGATTCGACTTCCCCTGGGGGTAGGGTACTACGCAAGGAAGTTGATCATGGATTATCAATATGCCTGGAATTGATTCTTCCTGGGTCGATGCCCGAGCGGTTAATGGGGACGGACTGTAAATTCGTTGGCAATATGTCTACGCTGGTTCAAATCCAGCTCGGCCCAATAATTCACCGATCCACCATGAAATGAATAACCCATTTGTTGTTCCCCAGAAAGGCCTAATCGGAATACGGAAGACTAAAGAAAAGTGAGATTTTCTGATATATTTTTACCGCTGTTCATTTGCTCTATTTATTTTTTTCCACAAATTCAGATCTTGTTTGCTAATGATCCATCTAGATTCATATAAGGATCCGGAGGTATAAAGTCTAAGGTAAAGAATAAAATAAAGAATAAAGAAAAAAACTCTTTTTTTTTTTTCATTGAAAGTGAAAGATTGATTTGATTATCAATCAATTTCTAAAAAACGAAAGGATTACTAACAATTTGCAAGACGCTCCCACTAAAGTGCATATCCATGTGGATATCAAATATATCATGCGGATTTATGTTACAATACGACTATTCTAATCTAAATAAAATAGAAAGGGTTTGAATGAAATCATAAGAATATGTATGATGTATACTTTATTTGCTTGGGATTGTAGTTCAATTGGTCAGAGCACCGCCCTGTCAAGGCGGAAGCTGCGGGTTCGAGCCCCGTCAGTCCCGACGGATCCAAATACAATAAAAAAAATACATCAATTCATCTCTTCGTTTTCTTTGAAAGGGAGAACAAATAGCAGAATTTCATTCCCCTTGGGAATGCTCTCTTATTTTATTTATTTATTTTTTCCTTTCACATTTCTCATCAAAGAAATATGGGAATTCCCATTTATTCAACTAGTACCGATTGAAAGGCGAAAGGCATATGTAAATTAGTACAATTATTGGTAGAAGCATATTCAGGATTCCAAGAGATACCGTACGGAGTCCGTCTTTTTCGATTATTCCCGATCTGTGTAATGTAATAGAGTACTATATGTTTCAAGTAGGACATACAAAATAAAATTTAACATAGTAACCTTGATATAATACTTTTAAGATTCAAGGTATATCCCTTTCTATTTCTAACTACGATTTTGTATAACCTCAATTACTAATTGAAATTAGTAATGCGAATTTGAAACAATTTATCTCATTCAACTTTCACACTGAATTTTTGATATATGTGCATCCTGGAATTAATCCAAGGAAATAGTATATTAATAATAGTATATTAATAAAATAAAAAGAAAGCTCAAAAAAGAAGGATCCCATCTCTCTTTCTCTCTTAGCGAGGGCTATCTCTCTTAGTGAGAGTGAGGGAATGAATAATCTTTTTTAAGTTTAAGGGTCCTGCCGAAGAAAGAACAGGGTTTTTAATGAATTTGATGGAATACCATATTTTTTATACCCCGGCTTTCCTTATTATATATTATACTTATACTTCTTTGTTTTCCAAGAAGATTAGATCATTAAAGATTAATGGGAGGTTCGAACTTACCTTTTTACATTTTGCTTCTATTGTTTATTTTATTGGGTTTTTTATAACCAATGTAAGTAAGTGTAAAGGAGGTCATATGATATCTCATCAGATGCTTAAGGGGGGCGTACTTTATAGAAACTGTAGTTTATAGAAACTAAAGAGTGGAATAGAATGATAAATAACGTAAAAGAATTATTGATCGGATTCATAATCCAAATTGCAATTCGGTATGGATAAAGGATCTTCCTATGTTATACTATTTAATTCTCGACGATGAATCAATTAATTTGATAGCTCAGATATTGTTATTCATAATATTGATCTGATTCGATATCATCGAGATGTAATTCATACCATTGAATATTGCATTTACAGGCGAAAGGTTTATCAGCTCTATGGGATTAAATCCCGAGTTATTTCAAATTAAATAAAAATGAAACGATGAGATTATGGAAGTAAATATTCTCGCATTTATTGCTACTGCACTGTTCATTCTAGTTCCGACTGCTTTTTTACTTATAATATACGTAAAAACAGTCAGTCAAAATGATTAATTTGACTTAAACTTGACTGTTTCGTTCTTATCAATGATTGAAAAGAAAAAATAAAAATGAAAAGTATTCCAATTTCATGTCTTAAATGAAACAAGCGGACTAGAATTATCAGTATGGTAGAAAGATTCATATATTTCTTTCTACCATACTTATTATATTATTGTAGTATATAAAGTTTTACTGTATAAAGATAGAGGTTTAATATAGATCAATCCACAATATATCTATCTTCCTAGATATCAATTACATATAGATATAAATTCCATACATCTATGTACATAGCGTACCAATTCTATTTCTTTGCTTTATCTATTTAATTTGTGTTGATTGCAATTATCAATATAAAAAAATAGAAGGGCAACTCTTACTCTTACGGTTCTAATTCCTAGACTTTATGATTCTTTTCAATATGAGAATCCTGGTATCCACCGAAAGAATCAAATCGATGAAGTAAAAAAAGTATAGGCGTATATTAATAAACGAGAATCACATAATTTTTTTTTTAGCATTCCGAATAAATAATTGATTGAGCAGTTGACAGATGATCCGGGGGTTCGGTTCCATGGGGAACCTCTTTGGATTTCGAAAAGGATTAGTAAAGCACACTCATTTTTCTTTTTAACGCTTGAACCGTGATATGAAATGAGTTCAATAAAGCAAGCATAGCATAAATCGAATTTCTAAAATAATACAACAAATAATAATAATAAAGCAAGCGGTAACGCGCAATATGTGACTTGCCCAAGGCAATATTTTATTATGTGGAGTATTTCGTTGGACAACCACTATGTCTATGTTGTTTCCCATAGAGAGTCTGTATCCACTTAATAACATAACCATTTTCCCTTTGAACAGTAAAAATAAAAAAAAAGGTGGAAACCAAAAACAAATAAAAAAGTAAAAT